AATCTCGCCCCTACCATCAATAGGTTTAGCAAGAGCATTTATAACACGACCCAAATAAGCCTCGCTCACTGGTATCTGAGCAATTCTTCCTGTTGCTTTTACAGAACTTCCCTCTTGTATCATCAAACCGTCACCCATTAACACAACACCAACATTATTGGATTCCAAATTAAGAGCAATGCCTATTGTACCCTCTTCAAATTCTACTAATTCACCTGCCATTACTTCATCAAGACCATGAATACGAGCAATGCCATCACCTACTTGAAGTACGGTGCCAGTATTCACAATCTTGACTTCTCTATTATATTGCTCAATACGTTCACGGATAATATTACTAATTTCGTCGGCTCTAAGGGTTGCCATGAGTCTTGCTTAATTCTTTTTCAGAAGCAAAGGAAAAATCAATAAATAATACCTACAGTAGAAGGACTAATCAGTTATTTCTTTCATCGCCCCAAACATACGAATATTAGCACCGATAGTGCGTAAATGTAACTCGTTGTTCAAACAACTATTCAGAGTTCCTAGAGCTCCTTGTAAGGCTTGTTGAAAAACGCGTTGTCTGACTTGATTAATCGCTCTTTGTTGTTCAAACTGAATGGTTTCATTTTTGTAATTTTCTAATCGTTCCAAATTCTGATAAGTTGAATTAATCAAATTCCATTTTTCTCGTTCTATCTCGGAATATCCATTCACTCGAAACTCATCCGCTTCTATTTTCACTTTTCGTAAGCGGGCCTTGGCCTTTTCCAGCCTTTCAATGGACCCTTTGCGTAGCTCTTCTGAATTTCGAATAGTACTCAAGATTCTCTGTTTTCGATTATCTAATAAATCACTTAATGAAAGTAGATTATCTTCCCATTACAATTAATTTTAACAATTCCATGACCTCTTCCCGAACCAAACAGGAATCTTTCGATTCATTTGGCTCTCACGCTCACTTACTTATGGGGCATTCCCGTATCACTTTTTTATTTATATTTTTTTTATATATATATAATATAATGAGCTTATCCTCTCTTTTCTGTTCGGATTCAAAAATATTGAAACGGATCGTTGATCCAAGACCAGAATATTCGGAGGACTCTTCCGACCAGACAAAAAATCTGTAATTATCGGCAAAGTTGTTTCTTTTTTTTTATTCAAATCCAAAAAATTCCGCTTACTTTATACATAGGTCGTCGATTCCGCATTGGATAAAAAAAGGAGGGGATTCCCGTTTTTCAGTAACAATAAAAGGTTCACAAATCATTTTATCGATATGAGTGTTCTATATCGGATAAAATGCAAGGATTCGTTTTGAAACTCTCGCCATACTAACATAGTGGTAGAAAGAACACCAATGTTGCGCCCAGACTTCAAACAATTTAGCTTTAACCATGTTTAGGGCCCCATATTATTGGTTAATAGAGAATCAAAGTGTATTTACCAACGAATCACGAAATGCTACGGTTCGTACATATGATTTCTGAATTGATTCAGAAGTAATTCGCGGGATCGTGCACCTTTCTTTCCTAGTTATAAAGAAAAAAGTGCAGCTGGTTAGATCCAGCTTATTCTTGAAATAAACAACTCGCACACACTCCCTTTCCAAAAAAAATCAATACACCAAGGACTACACTTAGATTTATTGGATTTGTTGCTAAAATATCGGTATTAAATCCGAAACTCCCGGCGGACGGCCAGTGACCCAAGGAAACGAAAGAATCGGTTACATTTTTCATATGATCTCCTCTTATAGATAGGACTGACTAAATTGAACAGAGTTCTTTTTGTATTACTTCACCCTTTGTTGATTTTATTTTTTCCGTATTTCTCAATCTATTTAATTTCAATTGAACTCCCCCCCAAAAAAAAATACTTAATTATAATTAGGTCCCAGGCCAGGTATCATATCAATTACGATATATCTCGTTCGTTGCAAGGCGTACTAAAAAAGGGGGTTCCATTGGACCGAGAACGGGAAGGAAAAAAGCGAGTGGATCCGCTAATTCCTGATCCTCAAATTAGTCCTTCCCACGGGGTATTGTATTATCTCAACGAATAAGTTAAAGTTATTGTAGGATTGAAATCTTGATATAATTTGAAAAATGAAGCGGCAAATCTAAGATAATAAAATAAGAAAGATAAAAATAAGACTTTCCCATTTATTTCGAGGATTAAACAAAAGGATTTGCAAATAAAAGCGCTAATGCCACGACCAGTCCATAAATTGTTAAAGCTTCCATAAAAGCCAGACTAAGCAATAAAGTACCTCGTATTTTACCCTCTGCTTCTGGTTGTCTCGCGATACCTTCTACGGCTTGGCCCGCAGCAGTCCCTTGTCCAACTCCAGGTCCAATAGAAGCCAGCCCTACAGCCAATCCAGCAGCAATAACGGAAGCAGCAGAAATCAGTGGATTCATGGTAAGCTCCTCGCATAAAAATAAAGAAATGGTTAATGATACAAGCAACCAATGAATTATGGCTTATTATTCCATTACTAAGATCCATCCAA